CGACCCCGTACATCTGTAACAGTCACAATGGTATTGTTGAAACTTGCTTGAACATGAATAACTCCCTTTGGTAGTCTACGTGTACTTTTACGTGAACCAATACGTCCATTCCTACGTGAACCAATTCTTGGTATAGGTTTTGCCATATTTTAGCATCTCATAAATATGAGTCAGAGATATATGGATATATCCATTTCATGTTAAAACAGATCTTTTATTTTTATTTGTACATTTGGGGTCCTTTAGGGAGTTCCTTTTAGAAAAATTATCCTTGTCTTTGTTTATGTCTTGGGTTGGAACAGATTACGATAATTCGTCCCCGCCTACGGATCAGTCGACATTTTTCACAAATTTTACGAACAGAGGCCCTGATTTTCATATTTTGCATTCCTTAACTTAAACTTAATTCCTAATCTACTTCGTGGAAGAAAATAAGTTTCTTGAAATTTCATTTAAAATCTCGACTTGTATCTCCCCAAAAGTAATCTTAAATCACCTAATCGTTCGAGTTCGAATCTTTGTTGCGGAGTCTAAAAATTATACGCCCTCGAGTTGAATCATAACGACTTACCTCAATTTTGACTCTATCTCCTGGTAGTATCCGTATAAAACTACGTCGGATCCTTCCTGAAACATAACCTAGAATCAGATCTGCATTATCTAAACGAACCCGGAACATACCGTTGGGAAGTGATTCAGTAATTAAACCTTCATGAACCCATTTTTGTTCCTTCATTCCAGGTAAAACCCCCTTGAAATATCAACTAATGGAGGAGGAGTGATATTAGATAACTCTTTATCTTTTTTTTTTTCACAAATAATCAATTTCATATCTAATTTTGATAGTCGAAGGATTACCATATATAACACAAGATTTCTCCCCCGATTCCTTCTAATCGAGCTTCTCGGTCTGTCATTATACCTCGAGAAGTAGAAATAATTACAATCCCTATACCACCTAAAATTCTAGGAATTCTTTGATAGTTAGAATAGATTCGTAGACCAGGTCGACTTATCCGTTTTAAATTTAAAATAGTTTGAGATGGCCCCTTCCTATTTCTTCTATGTTGTAGGGTTAAAACCAAAAAATCTTTGTTGTTTTCCCGATGTTTTCTCACGTTTTCTATAAAACCTTCTCTTAAAAGTATTTTTACAATGCTTTCAGTGATGCTAGTAGATGATATTCGAACCGTTACTTTTCTATGCATGTCAGCATTTCGTATAGAGGTTATTATGTCAGCAATAGTGTCCCTACCCATAATGAACTAAAATTTGTGGTTCCTCAAAATTTTGATATAATAAACATGATATTTTTTGTTATGAAGTAACATTATTAAAGGTATATACGTGAGACACAATCTATTAATCATTCAAACAAAATACTCTACTATACCTTTATAACTCTATATGATGATGATGTTCTTATCTTATAATACTTCAGGGGCTAATGACACTATTTTAGTAAAATTTAACTTTCTTAATTCTCGGGCGATCGCACCAAAAACTCGAGTTCCTTTTGGATTTCCTTCTTCATCAATGACAACTGCAGCATTGTCATCATATCGTATTATCATACCATTATCGCGTTTGAGTTCTTTACAAGTACGTACAATTACAGCTCTTATCACTTCCGATCTTTTTAGGGGCATATTTGGTACTGCTTCTTTGATCACAGCAACAATAACATCACCAATATGAGCATATCGGCGATTACTAGCTCCTAGTATTCGAATACACATCAATTCTCGGGCCCCACTGTTATCTGCTACATTCAAATAGGTCTGGGGTTGAATCATATCATTTTTTTTATCTGTTCTTTCAATGCAAAACAAAAGGGGCTAAAAAAAAAAAGAAACCTGCAATTGCTTTTTTATTCCAAGAACTCTTTCTTTTGGTTATACGTTTCTATCACGAAATAATGAATTGAGTTCGTATAGGCATTTTGGATGCCGCTATTGAAATAGCCTTTCGAGCTATATTTTCTGCTACTCCACCCATTTCATAAAGTATTCTACCTGGTTTAACAACAGCTACCCAATATTCGGGAGATCCTTTACCCGACCCCATACGTGTTTCCGCAGGTCTTACTGTAACGGGTTTGTCTGGAAATATACGTACCCATATTTTTCCACCACGGCGGGCATTTCGTGTCATTGCTCGTCGCCCTGCTTCTATTTGTCTAGATGTGATCCAAGCGGGTTCAAGTGCCTGAAGAGCATATCGACCGAAACAAATAGAATTACCTCGATACGATATTCCCCTCATTCTTCCTCTATGTTGTTTACGGAATCTGGTTCTTTTGGGGTTATAGTTGATGGTTGTTTCGCAATGCCATCTCTACTACAGAACTGGACATGAAAGTTTCTTCTCATCCGGCTCCTCGCGAATCAAAACAATTGAAAAAAAAGTCGCGGGCGAATATTTACTCTTTTATCTTTTAATAGCTAGTTCAGTTGTAGGGTTAGCCCACGATCGCTCAGACTAAATGAAATTATTCTCT